GGACGGCGGAACGAACCCGAAACCAATTTCTATTTTATGAAAAAGTATAAACGAATCCTACAATTTAAATAGATATTGAAAGAGTAAATATTCGCTCGCGAAAATTATTTTATTTCTTCTTATTGAATTCCTTATATTTGAGTAATTCAAAAAAGAGAGATTGAATATTGAGTTATATATCCAAATCAAAAATATCTAGTAAACTAGATAAATACGAAAGAATTTGTTAATTCAGTATATTATTACATGTATATCTTAATTATATAAAAATAAAATATTCAATGAAATTTGAATTTTTTCATTCGCGAGGAGCCGGATGAGAAGAAATTCTCACGTCCGGTTCTGTAGTAGAGATGGAATTACAAAAGAACCATCAACTATAACCCCAAAAGAACTAGATTTCGTAAACAACATAGAGGAAGAATGAAGGGAATGTCTTATCGAGGTAATTTTATTTGTTTCGGAAGGTATGCTCTTCAGGCACTTGAACCCGCTTGGATCACATCAAGACAAATAGAAGCAGGGCGGCGAGCAATGACACGAAATGCGCGTCGCGGTGGAAAAATATGGGTACGTATATTTCCTGACAAACCAGTTACGGTAAGACCCGCGGAAACCCGTATGGGTTCGGGAAAAGGATCTCCTGAGTATTGGGTAGCTGTTGTCAAACCAGGTCGAATACTTTATGAAATAAGCGGAGTAACAGAAAATATAGCCCGAAGAGCTATTACAATAGCGGCATCGAAAATGCCTATACGAACTCAATTCATTATTTCAGGATAAGAATATAATGTAGAAATATAAGGAAATAGATCTTTTGAATAACAACAACTGAAAGTTTTTTTTGGACAAACAATATTTCTTTTTCTTTTTCACCTTTTGCATTTAGCATTTCTTTTTGTATTGAAAAAACAGATAAAAACAAAATATGATTCAACCTCAGACCCATTTGAATGTAGCAGATAACAGCGGGGCTAGAGAATTGATGTGTATTCGAGTCGTAGGAGCTAGCAATCGTCGATATGCTCGTATTGGTGACGTTATTGTTGCTGTGATCAAAGAAGCAATACCCAATATGCCCTTAGAAAGATCGGAAGTGATCCGAGCTGTAATTGTACGTACCTCTAAAGAACTCAAACGCAACAACGGTATGATAATACGATATGATGACAATGCTGCAGTTATCATTGATCAAGAAGGAAATCCAAAAGGAACTCGCATTTTTGGTGCGATTGCCCGGGAATTGAGACAAAAATTTAGTAAAATAGTTTCATTAGCTCCTGAAGTATTATAAGATGAGACGCAGGGTATTTAAATGAACTTGTAGATTGTGTATCACGTATATACCTTTCATTTTTAATTTTTCATTTATTTTTTATTAATAATTTGAATAATAAACTAATAAAATAAAAAAATATGTTGATTAGATCAAATTGTGGGGGCACCACGGATTTTAGTTCATCATGGGTAGGGACACTGTTGCTGATATAATAACGTCTATACGAAATGCGGAGATGAATAGAAAAGGAACACTTCGAATAGCATCTACTAACATCACCGAAAACCTTGTTAAAATACTTTTACGAGAGGGCTTTATCGAAAATGCGAGAAAACATCAAGAAAGAAACAACTATTTTTTGGTTTTAACTCTACGACATAAAAGAAATAAGAAAGAGCCTTATAGAAATACTTTCTATTTAAAAAGGGTCAGTCGACCTGGTCTACGAATATATTCGAACTATCAACGAATTCCCCGAATTCTAGGTGGAATGGGAATTGCAATTCTTTCTACCTCGCAAGGTATAATGACGGATCGGGAGGCTCGATTAGAAGGAATTGGCGGAGAAATTTTATGTTATATATGGTAATCCCTAGAATATCCGAATTGGATCCAAAATTTCTTATTTGTGAAGAGAAAAAGAGAAAAGAGGGCTTGTCTAAATCTAATATCACTCCTCTATTAGTTGATCCTTTAAGGGGGTTTTGCCTGCAATGAAAGAACAAAAATGGATTCATGAAGGTTTGATTACTGAATCACTGCCAAATGGTATGTTCTGGGTTCGTTTAGATAATGAAGATCTGATTCTAGGTTATGTTTCAGGAAGAATACGACGTAGTTCTATACGAATCCTGCCGGGAGATAGAGTCAAAATTGAAGTAAGCCGTTATGATTCAACAAAAGGTCGTATAATTTATCGACTCCGCAACAAAGATTCGAACGATTAAGTAGTTTTTCAACTTCAACACTCCTTTATTACAAGAATACAACTAGAGGTTAAAAATATCAAGAAACTTATTTTCTTCCAAGAAATAGATTCAAAATTTAAACTAAGGAAAGGAATAACAAATATGAAAATAAGGGCTTCTGTTCGTCCAATTTGTGAAAAATGCCGGCTGATTCGCAGACGAGGACGAATTATCGTAATTTGTTCTAACCCAAAACATAAACAACGACAAGGATAATCATTCTACTATACTAAAAACGAAAAGCAATTTTGTA